TTCATGTACTGATTCTTGAATACCTACTATGGTGGAATATTCGTGTGGTATTTTCTCAGATTTTGCACGTGTGATACATGTTCCCTCTATTTCTCCAAGCAAAACTCTTCGCATCGCAATGCCTATTGTATCAGCTTGGCCTTTCATAAGTGGAGACAGAATAAAGCGTCCATAATAAAGCCGCTTACTGTCTACTCTTGATTCAACACACTTCCACTGTAGTGTTCGAGTAGATACTCTAATTTTCTCTCGAACCATAGTAATCAATCTTTTTTTTTTTTTTTCAAATTCTGGAATTGTTTATTTCTCTTGAAATCTATTCTATGTTTTCTATGTTTATTTTTTTTTTACTTTTACATTACACACGTCTTTTTTTAGGGGACCTACACCCATTATGTGGCATAGGGGTTACATCCCGTATAAAATTTAAGAGTATGCCACTTCTACGAATAGCTCTTAATGCCGCATCTCTTCCGAGACCGGGACCTTTTATCATGACTTCTGCTCGTTGCATGCCTTGATTCGCTACTGTTCGAATAGCATTTCCTGCTGCGGTTTGAGCGGCAAATGGTGTTCCCCTTCGCGTACCTTTGAATCCACAAGTACCTGCGGAGGACCACGAGATTACCCGACCCCGTACATCGGTAACAGTGACAATGGTATTGTTGAAACTAGCTTGAACATGAATAACGCCCTTTGGTATTTTACGAACATGTTTACGTGAACCAATACGTCCATTTTTACGCGAACCAATTTTTGGTATAGGTTTTGCCATATCTTATTATCTTTTTATTATTTCATAATTATTATCTCATAACATAAATGGAAGTCTGAGATATATGGATATATCCATCTCATGTCAAAAACACAGATGCTTTATTTTACTATTTTCTTTTTTTTTTAATTAGAAACTAGAATTAATATTAATATTCTCAAAATTGTCATTCTATTTGTGTTAATATACAATTAACAAAGATCGAATTTCCAATTTTAGATCCCAAAAATCTCTCTATCTAATATCTCTTTCTTAGATTGTATCTTATTAGAATAGTTCTAATCTATATATACTCGTTGATATATATTATATCTAAGAGAATTTCGAAATATTCGAAATAGAATTTCTAAATTCATTCAATAATTTGAAATTTGCACATATTCAAAAAAATTAATATATAATCAATATTACTATAAAATCATATCATATATAATAGAAAATATTTTCTATTTTCTAATTTTTCATGGAAAAAAAAACAATTTGAATCTCAATATCTTTATCTTTTTTTTTTTATTTGCGCATCCAGTCCTTTATAATTGAGAGCCCTCTCTTGTGGCTTTTGTGGAAATATTATCCTTATCCTTGTCTTTGTTTATGTCTTGGATTGGAACAAATTACTATAATTCTACCTCGTCTACGGATCAATCGACATTTTTCACAAATTTTACGAACAGAGGCCCGTATTTTCATATTTATCATTCCTTCAACTTAATCTCGGATCTATTTTAATGGAAGAAAATAAGGTTTCCTTCAATTTAGAACTTCTATTCTAATCGTACCCCCTCAAAACCAATAATATTGACGTTAAAAAAAGAAAGCGTCTAATTAAAGAGTTTATACTTGCATTTTTTATTTCTCTGTGGTAGAAATATATATATAAAGAGTATGTTGAACCTTTTGAGAAATATAGTCTAGACTGATATTCTCATTATTTAAAATTGAAAATAACTGAACCCCGAACATACCCCACAGGGGAAATTGATTCAGCAATATTGAATTAAATCCTCATGAATCCGTTTCTTTATAAAGATTCCTGTTAAACCCATTTCACGCATTCATTAAAGTATGAGGAGTGATATGACAGACCTGTGTTTTGTTTTATCTTTTTTTACAAAAATTGATAGAATTTTTTTCTATAATTCGGATATCAGAAAGACTACCATATATAACATAAAACTTCTCCGCCGATTCGTTCTAATCGAGCCTCTCGATCTGTCATTATACCTCTCGAAGTCGAAATAATTACAATTCCCATCCCCCCTAAAATTCTCGGAATTTGTTGATAATTAGAATAGATTCGTAGACCAGGAGTACTGATCCGTTTTAAATTCAAACTCGTTTTAGATGATCCTTTTCTATTTCTTCTATATCGTAGAGTTAAAACTAAAAAAAAATTTCCCCCTTCCCTATGTTTTCTCACGTTTTCAATAAAACCTTCTCGTAAAAGCAATTTAGCAATGTTTTCAGTAATGTTAGTAGATGGTATTAGAACCGTTCCTCTTCCATTCATGTCAGCATTTCGTATAGAGGTTATTATGTCGGCGATGGTGTCCTTACCCATAGGAAAATAAATGTTACCCTTTACTTACTTTCGATATAATCAGCATGCTCCTTGTTCTATATTTTCAAATATATATAGAGTTATATATATTTGAAATATTATATAAAGAAAGATATTTAGTATATCTCTATATATATATTCTTAATAGAAAGATATATATAATATATATATATATCTTTCTTTTATACTTATCTTTATTAAATATGATATATATTAATAAAATAATAAAAGAAATCCAATTTTATTAATAATTAGATATATGTGTAAGACATAATCTATTAATTTATCTATTTCATTTTCATTCACATTAAATAATAAAATGTTTTTTCTTATAATACCTCAGGTGCTAATGAGACTATTTTAGTGAAATTTAACTGTCTCAATTCCCGGGCGATTGCGCCAAAGATTCGAGTTCCTTTTGGATTTCCCTCTTGATCAATGACAACCGCGGCATTATCATCATACTGTATTATCATGCCATTGCTACGTTTAAGTTCTTTACGAGTACGTACAATTACAGCTCTAATCACTTCTGATCTTTCTAAAGACATATTTGGCACCGCTTCCTTGATTACAGCAACAACAATGTCACCAATAGAAGCATATCGTCGATTACCAGCTCCTATGATTCGAATACACATCAATTGGCGGGCTCCGCTGTTATCGGCTACATTCAAATGGGTTTGGGGTTGAATCATATCATTTTTATTTTATCTGTTCTTTCAGTCCAAAGCTTGAAGTAAAAAAAAAATATTCTATATTCAAAAAAGAAAGGAAAAATTGCCATGTTTTTTCCTCCAAAAGACCTCTTTCCTTTGGTTTTTATTATTTATTATCAAGAAATTCTTGAAATAATGAATTGAGTTCGGATAGGCATTTTTGATGCGGCTATTGAAATAGCCCTTTTGGCTGTATTTTCTGCGACTCCGCCCATTTCATAAAGTATTCTACCGGGTTTAACGACAGCTACCCAATATTCGGGAGATCCCTTTCCCGAACCCATACGCGTTTCGGTTGGTCTTAGTGTAACAGGTTTGTCTGGAAATATCCGTACCCATATTTGTCCACCTCGGCGGACATTTCGTGACATTGCCCGCCGACCTGCTTCTATTTGTCTAGATGTGATCCAAGCGGGTTCAAGTGCCTGAAGAGCATATCTTCCGAAGCAAATATTATTCCCCCGATAGGATATTCCTTTCATTCTTCCTCTATGTTGTTTACGGAATCTGGTTCTTTTGGGGTTATAGTTGATGGTTGTTTCGAAATCCCATCGCTATTCCAGAACCGTACATGAGATTTTCACCTCATACGGCTCCTCGCGAATAAAACAATTACAAAAATGGATTTAACCAATACAAATAAAAAATATACCGTATATACATATGTTTAATGAATAATCCAATCACGAGGTTTTTTTAATATTTCATAGGATTGTTTGATCCATTGGAAATTAGTATATCTTGTTTTGATTTTTATAGACATTTATTAGATTTATTAGATTTATTAGAAGATTTCCCCCTATATCTATATATAGTTAAATATATAAATATAGTTAAATATATAACTAGATAATGTTGTTTTGTTCTATTAGAGCATAAGATTCTAACAAATCCTTATTTTTTTATATTTCTGGTGGTATTGGATTGACTCAATTTCTAAATAAAAAAAAAAGAATTTCGCGGGCGAATATTTACTCTTTATCCATTTCATTTTAGATGTAATCTAGGGTTATCCTACGACTCTTCAAAAAGAATGAATTGGTTTTTAGTTCGTTCCGCCATCCCCCCCTCAAATGAATCTTAGGTATTCACGGTTTTCGTCGTTCCCATCGCTTCTCGATTGATGATTAGGTCTGGAATTCTACAATGGAGCCTCAAAATACAATTCAAAATTATATATATATATTTCTTTTTTCTTGAATCAACCTTCTCAGTTTTTATTGACTCGGTGCTCGTGATTTGTTTATTCTGGGAATAGATTTATCTATATATGGATTTTGTTAATATTGATGCTTTATTACACTACCCTTTTTTATGAGATAACCATAAGACCTTTCCATATTCTAATTCTATATCATTGATATATCTTTTTTCTTTCTTTCTTTCACCCTTCATTTTTTATCTGTATATTCTTATTGCTTTACAACTTATAATCAGATTTGTATTTATCCAATATCTCAGTTGCTATAATTATACCATCAAAATATCTTGATTTTATTTCGATTTTTATATTAATTCTTTAAATCCAGATAATGCGAAGCGATGAGTTGGTTAGTACTTAGTTATTAATGAATTCATCCTAATTCATCCTATCTGTCATTTATTTTATTGTCGAACTCTAAGCACTCTAAAAAATCAACGAGTCACACACTAAGCATAGCAATCTTTTTTATATAAAATAATTAAGTGATATCTTTTATTCAATCTTATAAAATTTTGAAAATTATCATTTTTTTGTTTTACTGAAACAAGGAACCTTAAAGAAAAAGAACCGAAGAATTGGATTATTCTTTGTTTACAAATATCCAAACTTTGATCCCTAATACGCCATAAATAGTTCGAACTGTATAGCAACAATAATCAATTTTAGCTCGAATGGTTTGTAAAGGAACTCTACCCTCTCTGATCCATTCGACACGTGCAATCTCTTTTCCGTCGATACGTC